TATATCGATTAATTTGTATGAGTCTATTATATTAATAATTAATATTTTATATAGTCATATAGTAACTACATGTCAGGAACCAGATTTGAACTGGTGACACGAGGATTTTCAGTCCTCTGCTCTACCAACTGAGCTATCCCAACTCGCTCCGATGCACCATTCCCACACTACTACTACTAAAGGACTTGGCCTATGTCAATTAAATATACGAAAAACCCATTACAAAGTCTTACCCAGACCCTGGTTTTTTTGATTAATACTTTTTTGAGTTTAGTTTCGAATTAAAAATAATGAAATTAGAGGGTATAGGGACTGTGAATGTTTCACATAGGGATTCCTTGCTCATAGATGTTCATTTGAGCGTATATCGTATATTTCACAAGAGTTGTGATAAGATACGAGATAAACATTTCGTCACCTATTTATTTTTGTTTGTGAGAGAGTAGATTGAATGAGAAACATAGCTAATTTTGAACCGCTGAAAAAAGGATAAAAAGGGGATGTTTAAGAAGTAAAATGAATCTTTTATTGGGGATAGAGGGACTTGAACCCTCACGATTTCTAAAGTCGACGGATTTTCCTCTTACTATAAATTTCATTGTTGTCAGTATTGATATTGACATGTAGAATGGGACTCTATCTTTATTCTCGTCCAATTTTTTAGTTCTTTAAAGGATCTATCAGACTATAGTATAGAGTGACTGATTTGATCAGCAAATATTAAATTAGATTCTTCTTTTCACTTGGAATTGATTCACAAGAATTTTTTTATATAAATATATAATATATCATAAAGGGGCTTTTGATCTCCTGAATCTTTTTTGTTTTGCTAGTTCAGTACATATATAGGTTTATCCCTTCTTGAGTTTTACAAAAAAAGAGTCTTCGACCAACGCAGTCAACTCCGTTCGTTAGAACAGCTTCCATTGAGTCTCTGCACCTATCCTTCCCTTTTTCTGAAAAAAGGATTTGGCTCAGGATTGCCCATTTTTAATTCCAGGGTTTCCCTGAATTTGAAAGTTATCACTTAGTACGTTTCCATACCAAGGCTCAATCCAATCAAGTCCGTAGCGTCTACCAATTTCGCCATATCCCCCCTTTTTTAGGACCTCATTGGGATGCCGATGCCATCCCTTTCTTTATTTCATTTAGGCTAGAACCATTGAATTCTTTAGATATGGATTCCCATATAGAAAAGTGTTTCTGTCTTCTCCTATTTGTTTGTGATTTCTTTTCTATCTTCTTTCATTTCTATCAGAGGACCCGCATTTGTTCCGATCAGAAATGATTCTATCATTGATGTATCCGCAATTCAATATGGATGGATATATATCACATATATATATGCCGCTTTCCTCTCATTTGTTAGGCGATATTTTGAATACTCGAACGATCGATTCTTTTTTTTTGTCATTTCCTACCTTTTCAAATCAAACCAGAGAATTTCTCATTAGTCTATCCCTTCCTTAATCTTTATCCTTCGTTCTAATATAATTAGATTATTTTTTACTCTAAAGCGAAGTACTATTATTATATCTAACCTAATCATTCTAATATATAATAATAAAATTATTATAATATATTCTTTACTATAACTCATATCGATATTTATATTCATCTATGAATTATGAATAGCTAATTTAGTTCCCGGTAATTTATGAAATTCATATATACAACAAAATTTTGTTATGTAAGCCCGCTTAGCTCAGAGGTTAGAGCATCGCATTTGTAATGCGATGGTCATCGGTTCGATTCCGATAGTCGGCTTTTCTTTCTTTAGTTCTATTTTTTTTTTTACATGATGAATAATGTCTCCTTGAAATCAAGGAATATTGAAAAGAATTCTTCCCTCTTCTGTTCATTGATCTATTTTGACGTAAGAACTTCCAACAACTTTAAATAAAAAACGGATTGGAGCGATTAGAGCTCTACCGAACAAAGCAGGAAAAATATTCCTAACCTCCTACAAAGTTCCTATCCTATATATAATATATCCAAAAAAAGTCTGGATATTAATAATATTTATCTCATTATTTTTTGTAATACAATACCTCAGTAGATGCCGCTTCGTTTATCGTTTAGTTTAGTCTTAATTTAGGTTTATTCTGTAAAATGAAATTAAAAAAAAGGAGTATTTATGTCTCGTTACCGAGGGCCTCGTTTTAAAAAAATACGCCGTCTGGGGGCTTTACCGGGACTTACTAGTAAAAAGCCTACGCCCGGAAGTGATCTTCGAAACCAATCGCGGTCCGGGAAAAGATCTCAATATCGTATTCGTCTAGAAGAAAAGCAAAAATTGCGTTTTCATTATGGTCTGACAGAGCGACAATTGCTTAAATACGTTCGTATCGCTGGAAAAGCCAAAGGCTCAACGGGTCAGGTTTTACTACAATTACTTGAAATGCGTTTGGATAATGTCCTTTTTCGGTTGGGTATGGCTTCGACCATTCCTGGAGCCCGGCAATTAGTTAACCATAGACATATTTTGGTTAATGGTCGTATAGTGGATATACCAAGTTATCGCTGCAAACCCCGAGATATTATTACGACAAGGGATGAACAAAAATCCAGAGCTATGATTCAAAATTATCTTGATTCATCCTCCCATGAGAACTTGCCAAAACATCTGACTCTTCATTCATCCCAATATCAAGGATTAGTCAATCAAATAATAGATAGTAAGTGGGTTGGTTTGAAAATAAATGAGTTGCTAGTCGTAGAATATTATTCTCGTCAAACTTGAACCCAACTAAAACAGAACACGGGTTCGGTTAATTTTGTTTCCCTTTCGCCAAAGTAAATTGACTTAAGATAAGGGACTTGATCCGGATTTTTCTCCTCTCCCAGTCAGGTATCATAAATGATCGGGGGATATTTTTATGCCTTGGATACTCTTTCTGCTCTAATTACAGTATTTTTTGTACCACAGCAATTACAATTGTGAATAGAGAATCGATATCAAAGAAAGGTCTAACTGTTGAAATAGCATAATATCATTCTTATTTGATACATTGGGGTCAGGAACCTAAATTAGGTTAGGGTACGGAAAGAGAGGGATTCGAACCCTCGGTAAGCAAAAGCCTACATAGCAGTTCCAATGCTACGCCTTAAACCACTCGGCCATCTCTCCTACATAATCTTATGATTTGATTATGACCCAGAAAACGAGTGAATAGCGAGTCATTTCATTGATCGATTATAAATTATAATAATAAAATATTCATTTTTTTTTTTTTTTTATGAGTCTGTTTTTATGTTATTTCGTACTGTAAAATTCCTTTGTTTGTGGGATTCTTTTCCCACGAGAGGTAATGAGAAGAATTATCGAATGGATTATTAATTATGCCCAGATCGCGGATAAATGGAAATTTTATTGATAAGACCTTTTCAATTGTAGCCAATATCTTATTACGAATAATTCCGACAACTTCAGGAGAAAAAGAGGCATTTACCTATTACAGAGATGGTGCGATTTGATTCTTTTTATTTATCGTTCTCAGTCTTACGAGAAAGGCCCATGCTTCAAGATAGAAATACAAAATTTTATTGAAAGAAACCTACGCTTGTTGAAGGTGAAGTTTGAAATATAGAACAATTCCTTCTGTCGTGTATCCTCGGTTGATGCAGCCTCCGATGCTTCTATTTTAGATTCGAGTCTTGAGCGAAGGGTTACACCTATAGGTTTATAGGTTCTGGATTATAGGTTAATCCTACTCCAATAGTACCAATAGGCGGCATAGGGGAAGAAGCACTACATCTAGGAATCAACAACGAGAAAACTTTGTTCTAAATTATCCCCTTTCCTTATCGGGATCGGGACTAACAAGAATGGTTGGGAAAACAAACATCCATCTCGTTCGTATTTTGGATACCCATATAACCATCGAAGGCTGTTGAAGTGACTAATTCCTGGAAATAGGGGGCGTTGCGGACAAAGAAATTGTTGGAGTTACCTTTTCTTTTCTATCTATCGCAAACACCCTTGGTGTTAAGAAAAGACCTCTTACGGAAGGGTTGGCTAGATATTTCTTGTAAAAACGCTAGCCCCTGTTAGTTCATAATGAGAATATTTCAATCTTTTTTGATTTCATGGATTATTATAATTATGCACAGAAGGGAGGAGCCGTATGAAGTGCAAATCTCATGTACGGTTTTGGAACGGGGATTCTTTGATTGAATAGAATGAACGACCGTAACGGATGTCAGCTCAATCCGAAGGAAATTATGCGGAAGCTTTACAGAATTATTATGAAGCTATGCGACTAGAAATTGATCCCTATGATCGAAGTTATATACTCTATAACATAGGCCTTATCCATACAAGCAACGGAGAACATACAAAAGCGTTGGAATATTATTTTCGGGCATTAGAACGAAACCCATTCTTACCACAAGCTTTTAATAATATGGCCGTGATCTGTCATTACGTGCGACTATCTCCACTATAGAAAGAGGAAAAAAAGATAAAAATACTAGTAAAGAAAAAGCTACATATGTATCGTACAAAGCAACGATTTTTATCAGCTGTAGCAAAGAAAGAGACTTCTTTAGAAGCCGAAATATGAAGAAATAAATATGCCTTTAATACTTTATTCTATGGATAAAAGAAAAGATCTAATTGATATAGGAAGCACCGTAAAGATCAATTAGCTGGGTTTTGGGCTGATACAATAAGAACTGCTTACTTATCTTATCATCTTATGATATGAGATAAAAGTGAGGAATCAACTTATGTAATAGAGTCGATCCACTAGCGTATTGAGCAGCGGTGTAGCATCAGATCCCAAAGATAGTGAGCCTTTTCCTTATGTTATGGAGGAAAGTCTTTTTCAGAGATTCTATAATTCATAATTATATAAATAATAATTTAATTATAATATATGAATATGAAACCGAGATAGTTACCTTTCAGAGAATTCTCCCGATAGCGGGCTTATGTTTCATTTTTCTGAAGGTGGGATAAAAGAGAAAACTGATTATTAATCCAAATCCAAATTCAA